GACCAAACAAATATATGTCAGCAAAGTTGTTTTTTTTTTTCTTCAAATCCAAAGAATTCTTATTCATTTATACATAGGTCATCAATTACGCATTGTACAAAAGGGAGGGTTAAATTAACCCGTTTTTCTATTTCTCGCCGTAAGTAAATAGGATTCAAACCATTTTATCGACATGAGTGTTCTATATCGAAAAAAAATCTAATAATTTTATTGAAACCAGTTCATTTCTGTATTAACATAGTGGTAGAAAGAGTACTACACTGCGTCTAGACTTCAAACTATTCACTTTAACCATAGTAATAGTCCAAAATTATTGGTTAATAGAGAATCAAAATGGATTACCAATAAATCGCGAAATGCTATGGTTCTTAAATATTTTTTCTTAAATTATTGAAAAAATGAAATCAATTAAGAAGTAATTCACGGGATTATGCACATTTTATTAGTTATAACTAAAAAGTGCAGTTTGGTTGGATCCAATCTATTCTTTGAAATAAACAACTCGCACACACTCCCTTTCCAAAAAAAACCAATACACCTAACACTACACTAAGATTTATTGGATTTGTTGCTAAAATATCGGTATTAAACCCAAAACTTCCGGCGGATGGCCAGTAGCCCAAACAAAGGAAAGAATCGGTTATATTTTTCATATGATCTCATCTCCTCTTATGAATAGACTAATTTAATTCTCTTTCTAAGATTCCTATATTAGATATTTAGATATATATATAGATATATATATATAGATAGATATATCTATATATATCTATTATTTGGATTGGTCAATCAATTGGAAGATTCCCTAAAAGAATGATACTTATTAGAATTAGATACCAGTTCTTATATCAATTGCAAAATCTCTCAAGTTTTAACACTTCAGAAAAATTATCTTAAAATCAAATAAAACAAGGGGTGGTTCATTGGACTAAAAAAGAGAAGAAAGAGGGCGAATCAGTATGTGAATTCTTCACCTTTCAATTAGTCCTTCCCCTGTGTTCTTGTCCGAACGGATAAAGAATTATAGGAGTGAAATATTAATATAATTTGAAAAAGCAAGACCAGTAAAGCAAGTCCACGGAAAAATAGATATGTATTTTTCTTTTTTTAGGGTTAAACAAAAGGATTAGCAAATAAAAGCGCTAATGCTACAACCAGTCCATAAATTGTTAAAGCTTCCATAAAAGCCAGACTAAGCAATAAAGTACCTCGTATTTTTCCCTCTGCCTCCGGTTGTCGTGCAATCCCTTCTACAGCTTGTCCTGCAGCAGTGCCTTGACCAACTCCAGGTCCAATAGAAGCAAGCCCTACGGCCAACCCAGCAGCAATAACAGAAGCAGCAGAAATAATTGGATTCATGATAATTTCCTCGTAACCTAAATATAAAATAAAGAAATAGTTAATGATATAATCAACCAATAAATTATGACTTAATTTTTCAATTACCAAGATTTATTCGGTTAAAGTAATTAATAAGAATTCCGAATTGAAAATAATAGTTATTGAACTATACGAATTACTTCGAGATTTCTTTTTTCGTCTCTACCTACGTAGTTTTTTTTGTGAATATGTATAACCTTTGTTCTTATCTTACCTTAAATTTGGAATCATTCTTTGAATTCTTCGTTTTTTTTTTATTCCATTTTTTTAGTCATTGAATATTCAATTCACAATTCGAGATGAAACGGAAGGGCTTTGTTTTTTAATCCCTATCGAAATTTACAGTAGTAGCGGGGCAATTTTAGATCTAAAATATTAGTTATTTTATCTATATGGTTAGTTCATATATAACTAATTCATATAGAATATCCTATCACATATACGTGGGTTTCTTCTATGCTGTAAACCAATTATTTTGTGTTTTAGATTCAATCGAATTGGAAAATTATTCTTTGAAACCTCAAAAACAAAGAAAGAGTTGTCTTATAGTGATCAGATTATATACACCCGGTTTGACCCCCCCCACTTCTACTTTATTTTTTATCTTGTTTTTTTAAGCTCTCCTCCCCCTTTTATTATTATCCCATATGGATACAATCAATCTAAATAAATTCGTTAGATTTAATTATTGTTTAATAGAAATATTGGAATTTGTCTGAACTAAATGTTATTTTTTTAATTCTCTTTTGGTCAATCGTTGAATTGAATGTGAATGAAACAGGAATCTCCTTTAGTTCTATATAGTATCTTTTTATTACACGTCGTAAACGTAAATATCATACAGAATTCGAATTATGGCTCTTAATTTTTTTTTTTTCGAATATTCAATATATACTAATATATACTAATCGAATATCTATATCTATCTACCTATATCTATCTAGATAGATATATATAGATATAGGTAGATAGATCTAGATGTTTACTAAGTAGATTATTTTGAGCCGAAATATATGTGCGGCAAGCTAAACGAAAAAGACTATTTTTTATAAAACTGGTCAATGATGGCCTTCCATGGATTCACCTATATAAGCCGCAGCTAAAGTAGCAAAAATGAGAGCTTGAATACCGCTTGTGAATAATCCGAGGAACATGACAGGTATAGGAACTACTAAAGGTACTAAAGAAACAAGAACAACAACTACTAATTCATCAGCTAATATATTTCCGAAAAGTCGAAAACTAAGAGATAAGGGTTTTGTGAAATCTTCTAAGATGTTAATCGGTAAAAGGATTGGGGTTGGTTGGATGTATTTACTAAAATAAGCTAATCCTTTTTTTGAAAGACCCGCATAGAAATATGCAATTGATGTAAGTAAAGCTAATGCAACGGTAGTATTTATATCATTTGTGGGTGCAGCTAACTCCCCATGAGGTAATTGTATTATTTTCCAAGGTAAAAGAGCCCCCGACCAATTAGAAACAAAAATAAATAGAAACAAAGTTCCAATAAAAGGAACCCACGGACCATATTCTTCTCCAATCTGAGTTTTGCTCACGTCTCGAATGAATTCAAGAACATATTCAAAGAAATTCTGACCGAAAGCGGGAATGGTTTGCAGATTTCGAATAATTAGAATGGCTGAAACCAATAAGATAGCAATTACAACCCAAGAAGTTATAAGTACTTGGGCATGTACTTGGAAACTCCCTATTTGCCAATAGAAATGTTGACCTACTTCCACAGCAGATATATCATATAATCTTTTTAATGTGTTGATAGAGCATAATAAAACATTCATATTGTCCTGTCCTCTAAAAAAAAATAAGAACTTGAAGGGGAATTATTTTTATTCAAACATCTCCTTTCCTTTTTTATTTGTCTACTTTCATTTTTGATTTTGAATACCGTGACTAATGACATAAAATTTTTGTTTGTTCTTGTTATATTATTTATATTTTGATTTTTTGTACAATTTACTAGTATAGGAATCGATTTCCTAAATCTATGAGCCCCTCCAACCAAATCCAATCATTTTTTTATCTTATTATTAATCAAGAATTTCGTATATAGCTAGAACGACCCTCACAAATTGCAAATACTAATTTGTTAAGAATTAATCGAATTGAGGCTATAGCATCATCATTAGCTGGAATTGAAATATCGGCGAGGTCCGGGTCACAATTTGTATCGATTAAACAAATTGTTGGAATTTCCAAAGTTATACATTCTCGAAGAGCCGTATATTCTTCTTGTTGATCGACGATTATTACAATATCAGGTAACCCTGTCATATATTTAATGCCGCCAAGATATGTTTCCAAATGAGCTAATTGTCTCTTCAATATAGCGGCATCTCTTTTTGGAAAACTATTGAGTCTCCCCGTCTTTTGTTGCATTCTCAAGTCCCTGAACTTTTGAAGTCGTGTTTCTGTAGTATACCAATTCGTTAACATACCGCCGAGCCACTTTTTATTAACATAATGACATCGAGCTCTTATTGCAGCCCGTGCTACTGAATCAGCTGCTTTTTTTTTTGTACCAACAATTAAGAATTGTTTTCCCCCACTTGCTGCATCAAAAACCAAATCACAAGCTTCTGATAAAAACCGAGCAGTTCTAATAAGATTTGTAATATGAATACCCTTACGCTTTGCAGATATATAAGGTGACATTTTAGGATTCCATTTTCTAGTACCGTGGCCAAAATGAACTCCTGCTTCCATCATCTCTTCCAAGATTATGTTCCAATATCTTTTTGTCATTTATATTTATCCCCACACTTTTCTTTCATTTCAAAATAGAAATTATATAAATTTTGTGAAATGAAAGAAAGAGACCCAGTATACTGAAATAGAAATAAATAAGTGTTCCAAAGGAACCTTCTCTTCTCCCGAAGATTGACCATTGATAAATGATCGGGCCATTTTTTCTATTTAATATTTAATTAATATGATTATTCTCTTTATTATTTTTCTTTTATTATACAAAATAAAATGACCGAAGATGAATCCGCCCTTAAGAATCATTATTTTAGGAATTATTAAATCCTAGATTGCTGCGATGTATCGCATAAATTCTTTGAAACAAAAAAAAATAATTCTCTGTGGTGAAACAAAATATCTCTCATTTCGCCTTCAAATAAATTATTTTTTTTTGTTTCCGAGGTCATCTTGTTATATTGCCTTTGCTTTGAACGGTGCATTATTCTTTTGAATCCGGTACCAACTGGTATCATTCCCCCTAAAACAACGTTCTCTTTCAGACCTTTCAACCAATCTATGCGCCCCCGGAGAGCGGCTTTTGATAAAACTCTAGCAGTTTCTTGAAAACTTGCTTCAGATATGAAACTTTGAGTATTCAGAGATGTTTTTGTTATCCCCAATAATAGAACTCGATAGCAAATCGCCTCTTCTAAGGACCGCCCAACTCGTTCGGCTCGCAACAATCCAATTAGTTCACCGGGCAAAAAAACATTAGACATTCCATCTTCTGAAACCAATACTTTTGATGTTATTTGACGCACAATAATTTCTATATGTCTATTATGAATGTGAACTCCCTGGGATCGATAAACTTTTTGAATTTTATTAACCAAAGAAATACGACTTTGCGCTATCGTTAGCTCAGCACCAATCAAGAATCCCCAAGGAATGCCAAGAATTTTTGTTATACGCCCATTCCAAGTATCAACTCTCTTTTCTAGGTTCATCGATATTGAATCAATCGAACGAACTTCTAATACCTGTTCTACTTTTGGAAGACCTTGTGTTATATCACCCGATCTCGATTTTTCATATATAAATGTAACTAATATATCTCCTTCAGAAAGTATTTCCCCATAATGGCCATGAACAGTTGCTCCAGGAGTCGCCAAATAAGGGTTAGCCGATCTTATTCCTACAGAATCCATTTGAACACTTAGAATTTGACCCGATTTTTGGTGTGGTGCATTTTTCGTTTGAACTATACATCGATTTTCGCAAAGAAATTGACCAAGACTAATTATTGTAAACGTTTTTTCACAATAATTATGGTGGAGAAAATGCCAATTCAAATAGAATGGATTTAAAATGATGTTACTCCACAGATCAGGTTTATAAATTCTATTGTTTTCGTCCATGAAATAATATTTGAATACTTGAAAAGTTTCCTTTAATTTGTCAAGTTCCCAATTTTTAATTATCGAGATCTGATTATGAGTTATTAAACGGTAAAAATAAAAATTGGCAACTTGAGGGGCTATTCCTAAAGGACCTAACGAATTTTTAATTGGAATCATAGGATCTCTTTGAATTTGATTAATTCCCTCTTTTATCCCATTGTAATATTTTCCATCGTTGAATGATCGTATTTGAAAACAATTCGATGATGACAAAATTAGCAAAGATCGGCATTTCTCATTTCTATTCAACAACATACGAATAGTTCCATGATTTTGACTAAGTGATTGTTGAATTTTTTCCCTCGAATCAATAGAAAAAAATGGATTGATGGTGGTGCGGTCCGACTCATTATCCAAGAGAAATCTTGAACCGGGCAGATTATTCCTTTTTCTTATATATGAAATATGGGATTTCACTAAGTCAATTCTTAAGAAATATCTAACCAAACCCTTTATACTTACTTCAACAAAAGAAGCATGCGCATTTTCGATAGAAGAAAATTTTTTGTCTTGATCCCAATTTAAGACTAAACAAGTCCGAACTAATTGAATACTTGTATCAGAAATTCCACGAATGGATTTTCCATTTCCAGAAAGAATATAATTAATAACTTTAAGTTCCAGATTATCTCTTTCTTGGAACATATGTTGGGGAAAAAGTTTTACTAAATTGATCCTATCCGCTATTTGATATAAAATTACCGGTCGAACCAAAACAAAATACCTTTTTTTCGTAATTGTGATCCATTGGGCATAGATCCAATTTTTCATTTTTTTTTTTTTTGAATTTTTTTTTACCGTTCCTGGTGGTATCAACATGGCACTGTGTCGGGATATCTTATCCATTTCTCCGGGAAAATAGATATCCCCGGAAAATATTTTTAATTCAATCCTTTTTTTTTTCTTCTCCAATCGGACCAATCCCCTTACTCGACTTCTTATATTTAAAGTGATTAGTGTATCTACTTCAATGATACTATTGTTCCGTACCATTATGGAAGAAGATTCTGGTAAAATATGCACTTCCTCGGGAATGAAAAAAAATGGATCTACTTTAATTTGGTATTTTGTCTTAAATTCTTTAACTCCTTGATACTCAATTAAAAAATCCTCTTTTTTTAAAATGGAATTTATACCTATAGTCCTATATTTAGTAATTCCCGAGCTCTGTGGTCGGTATTGAGGATCATCGAAATAAGCAAGAATGCTATTTCTACGAAAAATACCATTGAGTGGTATTTCAATCGAGATACTGGAAGCTAACATTAGCTCTTTGTCTCGTTCTTGAATCGATTGGAATTGAAATGGAATAATGAATCTATTTCTACGCCTCTTTGCTAATAAATCCGGAGTATCATGGAAAATAGTAGGATGTGTAAAATGACAATGATCTATAGATATGATTTGATTAAATATTGAATAATCTGAAATCCTTCTTTCTTTTTTATCAGAAGAATTGAAAGGAAACAATTTATGTCTTACTTTATTATTACTTGCTAAAAGGTTACAAATATCTCGTTCTCCAGTAGAAAGATAATGAATGTTCATTTGATCTTGATCTTTTCGGATTAAAAAAGATACCGAACCGGACCTGTATGATTTTCCTGATAAAATCCATAAATGGCTTGTTTTTGGTAAGATATGGACATTACTATATCTAAATTCTGATGCATGGTACACATCGGTACTCCAATGCATTTCTCCTTCTAAGTCAGAATAGACATGTTTTCGAACTTTTTCTTTTAAATTCAAAGTGTATGTTCCTGCGCGAATCTCGGCAATAACTTGTTCTGATTTTACATATTGATTATTTTGAACTAATAGAAAACTTTTTGGTGGAATAGTCACATTATGTATAATATCACCACTTTCAATAATAACATACAAGTCTATATAACATAGAAAAGCGGGATGCCCGTGACGTGTACGTGTAGGATGAACCAAATCCTCATTG